AAAAGTATGTGGATAAATGGAAGGATGAAAGAAAGAGAGAAAAGTTGAATATTAATGATATATGATTCCAATTTGGAAAGTCTATGAGGTCGTTGTAAAAAAAAGCAATGTAATAAAGCATCAATACGGATTCATTCATAATAATTAGATAAATCTGTTCCGAAAACAAAAAATTAAGAGCCTTGAGCCAATAAAAACTGAGAAAATTGACTCAAAAATAAATTAAAAAATGAAATTACAAATTTCATCTAAGAGCTCCATTGTAGAATTCGGACCTAATGATTAATCAAGAAGCGATGGGAACGACGGAACCCATGAATATAGAGGATTCTAGCGAAAAACAAATCTTAGTAATTCATTGGATAGGATGGCGGAATAAACCAGAAACTTTATTATCTATTCTGATTTTGATTCTGAGACCTCGTGGGATAAACATCAAACTTAAATAGATATTGAAAGAGTAAATATTCGCCGGCGAAAAATTTGTGTGTTTTTTTTTGAAAGTAATAAAATACGAAAAAAAAAAAAAAAAAAAAAAAATGAAAAAGAGAAAAGAAAATAAGGATTTGTTAGAATATTCTAAACTATAAAACAAAAACTACATTCGAGATTCTGATATTACGTTATTTTGAAATAAATAGAAATAGAATTCATCTTGGATTCCAGTTTGGAAAAAAACATACACAAACTTAGAAGAGATTATATGAAATTTCAAAAAATACCATGATTAATAGGATTAATCAGTAAACTACATCTATATCTTGTTCTTAATACAAACGTTTTTAGTCCTTTTATTCGCGAGGAGCTGTATGAGAAGAAACTCTCACGTTCAGTTCTGTAGTAGAGATGGAATTTCTAATTTATAGAAAAAACCCATCAACTATAACCCAAAAAGAACCAGATTTCGTAAACAACACCGAGGAAGACTAAAAGGAATATCTTCTCGTGGGAATCGTATTTGTTTTGGCAGATATGCTCTTCAAACCCTTGAACCGGCTTGGATCACATCTAGACAAATAGAAGCGGGGCGGCGAGCAATGACACGAAATGTACGACGTGGTGGAAAAATTTGGGTCCGTATATTTCCAGACAAACCAGTTACAGTAAGACCGGCGGAAACGCGTATGGGTTCTGGGAAAGGATCCCCAGAGTATTGGGTAGCTGTGGTTAAACCAGGTAAAATCCTTTATGAAATGGGTGGTGTACCCGAAAATATAGCCAGAAAAGCGATTTCAATAGCGGCATCAAAAATGCCTATAAAAACCCAATTCATTATTTCTGAATAGGAATATAGAATGAAAAAGCTAAATAACATTTCAGGATAAAAAGGTTATAAGTTTTCTTTTTTTTTTTTTTGACAAACAATATTTTTTTACTTCGTCCTTTGCATTAAAAGAAGAGATACAAAAAAATGATATGATTCAACCACAAACCTATTTGAATGTAGCAGACAACAGCGGGGCTCGAGAATTGATGTGTATTCGAATAATAGGAGCTAGTAATCGCCGATATGCTCATATTGGTGACGTTATTGTTGCTGTAATCAAGGAAGCAATACCAAATACTCCTCTAGAAAGATCAGAAGTGATTAGAGCTGTAATTGTACGTACTTGTAAAGAACTCAAACGTAACAATGGGACGATAATACGATATGATGACAATGCCGCAGTTGTCATTGATCAAGAAGGAAATCCAAAAGGAACTCGAGTTTTTGGGGCAATCCCCCGGGAATTGAGACAATTAAACTTTACTAAAATAGTTTCATTAGCTCCTGAGGTATTATAAGACCTAAATATCAATAATTAGTATTAGTATAGGAGAGGATTAAAAAATGGTAGGTATTAACAGAAAATTAATTAATAGATTGTGTATCACGGATATACCCTTAATAATAAAATATTAATAATTTAATTCAGATATATATAATTCGTCTATATCTATATATAAATAAAAGAAAAAGAACATGTTGATTATATCAAAATTATAGAACAAAAAAATAAGGAATTTGAACTTATCATGGGAAAAGACACTATTGCTGATATAATAACCTCTATACGAAATGCTGACATGAATAGAAAAGGGACGGTTCGGATAAGATCAACTAACATCACCGAAAGCATTGTTCAAATACTTTTACGAGAGGGTTTTATCGAAAACGTAAGGAAACATCGCGAAAACAACCAATATTTTTTGATTTTAACCCTAAGACATAAACGAAATAAGAAAGAATCCTATAAAAGATTTTTAAATTTAAAGCGAATAAGTCGACCGGGTCTACGAATCTATTCTAACTCTCAACGAATTCCACGGATTTTAGGTGGAATAGGAATTGTAATCCTTTCGACTTCTCAAGGTATAATGACAGACCGAGAAGCTCGACAAAAAAGAATCGGCGGAGAAATTTTGTGTTATATATGGTAATTCTTCGAATACAAAAATCGGATATGCGGAACTTACCATTTGTGAAAAAAAAAGTTTAGAATGTTCTACCTCGAATAAAATTAAAGAAAAAATGAATTAATGAAAGTTTTCTTGCTGAATCACTTCCGAACGGCATGCTCGGTTTTGTTTAGATACTAAAGATTTTTTTGATTTTAGGTCATGCTTCTAAAAGAATTCGACATATTTTTGTATAGGTATACCTATAGGAAAAGTCTAGTAAAAATTTTAGTAAGTTCTTAGGTACTTAGGTATAAGTTAATAAAGGGACAGCCATTTTCTAGACTCCATAACAAGGATTCAAACGAGCAAGTGGTTTTTTCAATTTCAACATTCCTTTCACGACGATACAATTCAAGATTCAAAAATATCAAGAAACCTTTTTTTCGTCCAACAATAAGTATATTCAAAAAATTAAGGAATAACAACTATGAAAATAAGGGCTTCCGTGCGTAAAATTTGTGAAAAGTGTCGACTAATCCGCAGGAGGGGACGAATTATAGTAATTTGTTCCAATCCGAGGCATAAACAAAGACAAGGATAATCTTACTAAAAGGAACTAAAGGAAAGGAAAAGACACTGCCAAGGAGCTGGCAACAAAAAGGCCTGTTTTGACATGAAATGGATATATCCATATATTTCTTGTGAAATGAAAAAATATGGCAAAACCTATATTAAGAATTGGTTCACGTAAAAATACACGTAGTGGTTCACGTAAAAATGTACGTAGAATACCAAAAGGAGTTATTCATGTTCAAGCAAGTTTCAACAATACCATTGTGACCGTTACAGATGTACGGGGTCGTGTGATTTCTTGGTCCTCCGCGGGTACTTGTGGATTCAGGGGTACAAGAAGAGGAACACCTTTTGCTGCGCAAACCGCAGCAGGAAATGCTATTCGAGCAGTAGTGGATCAAGGTATGCAACGAGCTGAAGTAAGGATAAAAGGCCCTGGGCTGGGAAGAGATGCAGCATTACGAGCTATTCGTAGAAGCGGTATACTTTTAAGTTTTGTACGAGATGTAACTCCTATGCCACATAATGGTTGTAGACCCCCTAAAAAAAGACGTGTATAGAACTAGGCTGAAAGAATTTCAAGAGAAAAAAACGATTCAATGATCTGATCAAATAAAATTACTATGGTTCGAGAGAAAGTAAAAGTATCTACTCGGACACTACAGTGGAAGTGTGTTGAATCAAGAAGAGACAGTAAACGTCTTTATTATGGACGCTTTATTCTGTCTCCACTTCTGAAAGGTCAAGCCGACACAATAGGCATTGCGATGCGAAGAGCTTTACTTGGCGAAATAGAAGGAACATGTATTACACGTGCAAAATCTGAGAACATACCACATGACTATTCTAACATAGTAGGTATTCAAGAATCAGTACATGAAATTTTACTTAATTTGAACGAGATTGTATTAAGAAGTAATCTATATGGAAGGCGCAACGCACTTATTTGTGTCCAAGGTCCCGGATATATAACTGCTCAAGACATAATTTTACCGCCCTCCGTGGAAATCATTGATAATACACAGCATATAGCTACCTTAACAGAATCAATAGATTTGTGTATTGGATTAAAAATTGAGAGGAATCGCGGATATAGTCTAAAAATGTCAAATAATTTTGAAGACCGAAGTTATCCTATAGATGCTGTCTTCATGCCCGTTCAAAATGCGAATCATAGTATTCATTCTTATGGGAATGGGAATGAAAAACAAGAGATTCTTTTTCTAGAAATATGGACAAATGGAAGTTTAACTCCTAAAGAAGCACTTCATGAAGCCTCCCGGAATTTGATTAATTTATTTATTCCTTTTCTACATGTAGAAGAAGAAACGTTCTATTTAGAGAACAATCAACATCAAGTTACTTTACCCCTTTTTCCTTTTCATAATAGATTAGTTAATCTAAGAAAAAAAAAAAAAGAACTAGCATTTCAATATATTTTTATTGACCAATTAGAATTGCCTCCCAGAATCTATAATTATCTCAAAAAGTCCAATATACATACATTATTGGACCTTTTGAATAACAGTCAAGAAGACCTTATCAAAATTGAACATTTTCACATAGAAGATGTAAAAAAGATATTAGACATTCTAGAAAAAAAATAGACTAAAAAGTCAATTTGAAATTGAAATGGATTTTAAACCTTGAACGTAATTTCGATTTTCCAGTCGAACCCATTTTAATTAATTAAATATGTATCTAGGGAGAATTCATTTTGAAATGACTACTCCCTAGATACCCACGTCTTTTATTTTACAATTGAATAAATTTAATTAAAAAAGACCTAAAGTTAGAGATTTATCAATTGGTAATGTTGCTCCAATACCTAACCACAGGGCCGCCACGGTGCCAATCAAAAAGACGGTTGTCGCTACTGGACGACGAAATGGATTTTGGAACTTATTAACATTTTCTAAAAAGGGTACGGTTAATAATCCCGCTGGTACTGAAGCCATTAAAAGAACACCTAATAATTTGTTAGGCACTGTACGAAGTATTTGAAATACAGGAAAGAAATACCATTCAGGTAATATTTCTAAAGGAGTTGCAAAAGGATCCGCAGGTTCACCAATCATTGATGGTTCTAAAACAGCTAAGCCGACGTTACAGGCAATGGTACCAAGAATGACTACTGGAAAAATGTATAAAAGATCATTGGGCCATGCGGGTTCGCCGTAATAATTATGACCCATACCTTTAGCTAATTTAGCTCGTAATACAGGATCATTCAAATCTGGTTTTTTTGTTATTGGGATAGGTGAATTCTTATGGATCCATCCCCCGAGGGAACCGGACATGATAATTTTTCATCATCCGGCTCGAGCAAGAATTAACGAAACTAAATTAATACATACAAAATATATATATGTTATCCACAAGTATTTAATATGTAAAAAAAAAGAATTATCCGATTCCAAAGTTATTGCAACTAAAAGATTGCCATAAATTCCATTCTTACAGATAAATGCTCAACACCCACGTAAGCTTAAAAAGTTGATCATAATTAAGTGCTTTCTGGATCGTCTCATACCTTATAAATTCGTCCTTAATCTCAAAAATTATATCGAGGTTTTTCAAATATAAAGGATTTACTTGTTACTAATGGAGTCTACCCTCTACTCTTCATTAGATCCTGTATTCACTCCGATAGTATCATAAATCGAGTTGATGCAGAGGAAATGAATGCATTTACATACTATTAATTTTTTTTTTTTTTTTCGTAAAAAATAGCTAAAAACACAATCAGGATTTTGTTCCATCTCTTAATCTACTAGATCTACTGGATTTTACGGAGCCCACTCATCCACGACATCGTCGGGTATGATCATAGAAAAGATTCTCTTCAAGTGAACCAGCCTATCCCCTGTATGGGGCTTACACAGTGGTTGGAACAAAGACACATTTGGTTGTGAATTCCAATGTAGCAGATAAAGTCATATTTCTGCACGGCCCCGATCAATAGTTCAAGTCACACACTCCCATAATCCACTTTCTCTTCATAGAATTCCCTTCAACTTTTATGTCAAAAAAATAATACAATATTGTGGAGTTGAAGGGAAATATCCAAATACATGTCTTATTTTGTTAATAATCCATATTTATAGCAATAAAATACTACCGTTCCTTCACCAAGTAATAAGATAAATGAGTAATTACAAATATCTAGAATCTATATTATTTATAAGGGACCCGAAATACCTTGCTTACGTATCATTAGGAAATGCATTAACATAAATACGGCCGTAAGAAGAGGTAATACAAAAGTGTGTAAACTATAAAAACGAGTCAAAGTGGATTGTCCAACACTAGCACTTCCACGTAATAATTCTACAAGAGGCGATCCTATTACCGGAATAGCGTCAGGTACACCTGTTACAATTTTGACTGCCCAATAACCAATTTGATCCCAGGGTAAAGAATAACCTGTTACACCAAAAGATGCGGTCAATACACCCAGAACCACGCCAGTAACCCAAGTTAATTCGCGAGGTTTTTTAAAACCACCGGTGAGGTATACACGAAATACGTGCAGGATCATCATCAGGACCATCATACTTGCCGACCATCGATGAACTGATCGGATTAACCAACCAAAGTTAGCTTCAGTCATTATATATTGAACAGAAGCAAAAGCCTCCGTAACAGTTGGACGGTAATAAAAAGTCATAGCAAATCCCGTAGCTACTTGTACTAAAAAACAAGTAAGGGTAATTCCTCCTAGACAATAAAATATGTTGACATGCGGAGGAACATATTTACTAGTTATATCATCTGCAATCGCCTGAATCTCAAGACGTTCTTCGAACCAATCATAAACTTTATTGAGATAGGTGGTACTCCCCCTCCAAGAACTGTATATGAGAATTTCATCTCGTACAGCTCAAACAAAAAAAGACCCAAAGACTCATTGAAACAGATATGGAATAGAAAGTTTTCAATTTCTCTCTCATTCAATATTATTTAAAGATATGAAAGAGTCAAAATGCGAAAGCTCTTCTTTGTGGTTAAATGCCAAAAAATCAAGTCAGCTCATACGTTTTTATGTTGTACTGGCTTCTTGAATCTTCTCGATTGCCTATCTTTATTGTTTTTTTTATTTGGTATTTGTATGGAATGGGAATGCGGATTTCTTCTTGTTTTCTTTATTATTGATAGGAATTCTCTTGTTAAGACCCTATTTAACTAATCAATTGAAACCTCAGATTCATACGAGAACCACGATAATTCAATGAAACCTTCAAAGCCAAAAGTTCACTGAGTGAGAACCGTTGGATCATCACTTATTCAATCAAAAAACTAACTAAAATAACACTAAAAAAATCAAATACAAAGAAGCATTTGTCCTTTGATCCAAATAAGAGTTTAAAAGCAGAAAAGATTTTGATTTATTAAAGTTTCTAAGATAGAACGGAAAGAAGTCCGGCTACGAGGTCTGAGTATTAAGTATGAATCATAGTTCGAATACTTTGTGATCTATTTGATCCATTTCGTGCTTCAGATACTCGAATGAATATCCGACGAAGTAAAACCATCTTGATAAAGATGACAGACCCCATTCTCTGTACTATCCATAGGGTCAATTCTAACAAGTCACACACTCATATTCCGGAAATATACAATGCAGAAAAAATTTCGCGGTCGAACTACCAAAGGAGAATAGGCTAAAATTTTTAGACCTACATACTTTCCTTTTTTGTATCGAACTAAAAGCTAGGACTTCAAGATTCTTCTCAGTCTAATTCACTGAAATTCCATCCAGTAGAACAGAAGAATTATAAATCTCCAAAATAATGGATAGGAATACCGCAAATAGAGCCATTGCAACACCCATCAAAGGGGTGGTTCCCCATCCAGGAGCTACTTTACCATATTCGGAATTCAATGGTTTCAATAACTTCCCCACAGTAGTGCTTCTTGGACCCGATCTAGAACTATCTTCAACAGTTTGTGTAGCCATAAATCTTATTTTGTATTCATTACGATCTGTTGACTTTGTATACCATTCCGTTGTAAATAAACGATCTTAGCATAGATCCATTGTGGTCTTTCAATTTTATAATAATGGAAACAGCAACCCTAGTCGCCATCTTTATATCTGGGTTACTTGTAAGTTTTACCGGGTATGCTCTATATACTGCCTTTGGGCAACCCTCTCAACAACTAAGAGATCCATTCGAGGAACACGGGGACTAGTTGACGTAATCAGCCTCCAAATATTTGGAGGCTGATTACGTCAATGAAGATAATGAAAAATTATTTCATTTTTTAGTTGAAATTTTAGGTGGTTCCCGAAAAAAAATAGCGAAAAAAATTATCCCTAAAGTAGATACTAAGAGAAATGTATAAACCAATGCTTCCATAAATTTGATCGTGGTTTACAATTATAGCTTTCATACCTGTTTTGTTTATGTTTATTTAGGAGATGTTTATTTAGGAGTATCCCTCCGGATAAAGAAAGAAAAAGAGTCAAAGAAACGGCAGCAATTTAACTAAAGATTCCTACAGTACCCTACCTATTAAATAAAATTGCAAACAGAAACTAGACGCAAAAAAGCAATGTTGCATCAGACTGCTTGTCTTTTTGTAGTTGGATCTCCAAGTTTTTGGAATGCCCCAAATTCCACTTGAGCATCCAAATCGGGATCAATACCGGCAAAAACATCTCTGAAGAGGGTTCTAGCACCATGCCAAATATGTCCAAAGAAGAAAAGTAGAGCAAACGAAGCATGCCCAAAAGTAAACCAACCTCTTGGACTGCTACGAAAAACACCATCGGATTTCAAAGTAGCACGATCTAATTCAAAAATCTCACCCAATTGAGCCCGTCTAGCATATTTTTTCACAGTTGCGGGATCACTATAACTCACTCCATTGAGTTCACCACCATAAAACTCAACAGTTACACCTACCTGTTCGACACTATATTTGGATTCTGCTCTTCTAAACGGGACGTCGGCTCTAACAATTCCGTCTCCATCTACCAAAACAACCGGAAATGTTTCAAAAAAAGTAGGCATACGGCGTACAAAAAGTTCACGCCCTTCTTTATTTCTAAAGACGGGGTGTCCTAACCATCCAACAGCTATTCCATCCCCATTGTCCATTGAACCCGCTCGGAATAACCCCCCTTTTGCTGGATTATTACCAATATAATCATAAAAAGCTAATTTTTCAGGAATTTTAGACCAAGCTTCTGATACACTTTGATTTTCAGCTAGTCCAGCACTAACTCTTCGATATATTTCTTGTTGAAAGTATCCCTGATCCCATTGATAACGAGTAGGACCGAATAATTCGATGGGAGTAGTTGCAGAACCATACCACATAGTTCCAGCAACAACAAAAGCTGCAAAAAAGACAGCAGCAATACTACTGGAAAGGACGGTTTCAATATTTCCCATACGTAATCCTTTGTATAGACGTTGAGGCGGACGAACACTAAGATGAAATAAGCCCGCTAATATACCCAACGTCCCTGCTGCAATATGATGAGAAGCTATTCCTCCCGGAACAAAAGGGTCAAACCCCTCTACGCCCCACGCCGGATTTACAGGTTGGACCTTTCCGGTTAGTCCGTAAGGGTCGGATACCCATATTCCAGGACCATATAATCCTGTTACATGAAATGCGCCAAAACCAAAGCAGGCCACTCCTGAAAGAAATAAATGAATTCCAAAAATCTTGGGCAAATCCAAAGAAGGTTTTCCTGTACGTTCATCACAAAAAATTTCTAGATCCCAATATACCCAATGCCAAATAGCTGCCAAGAAGCACAAGCCAGAAAACACGATATGTGCTCCGGCGACCCCTTCGTAACTCCAAAGACCCGGGTTCGTTATAGTCCCTCCTGTAATATTCCAACCGCCCCACGAATTGGTTATTCCTAAACGAGTCATGAAAGGTATAACGAACATACCTTGTCTCCACATTGGATCAAGAACGGGGTCGGAAGGATCAAAAACTGCTAATTCATATAGAGCCATCGAACCGGCCCAACCAGCAACCAGAGCAGTATGCATTATATGAACAGAAAGCAAACGACCGGGATCATTCAATACAACAGTATGAACACGATACCAAGGCAAACCCATGGAAATACCCCTCTATCAACGAAAAATAGACACTATGTAACTTTATTGCATTGGAAAAAACGATTTTACGGACCCCCCCTTTTTAGGTAATTATTTCGGAGAAAGGATTAATATTTGTTCTATTCTGTTAGTAATAATAGAACAATTCGATTCATAGGAAAAAAGGGAAGCGGATCTATTCTATATCCGATAAGTACCAATACGCAATGGGGGTGAATCCGATTTTATATGAACCGAGATAGTTATTGTTGTTCATCATTCAGAAGCCCGTTCGTAAAAAATTTCCTTGATTTTTATTGATTCTCTCTTCCTTTACTTTATATTTTATTTTAGCTTATTCAACTTATGTATTAAATATAATAAAAAAAAAGTAGGAAAAAAGGATAATACTATTAAAAAATGAAACCGCAGTCTTACGTTTCCACATCAAAGTGAAATAGAGAACTTCATTCTCTTTTTTTTTTCATTTCATGCCTATTGGCGTTCCAAAAGTACCTTTTAGAAGTCCTGGAGAAGGAGATACATCTTGGGTTGACATATAGTGCGACTTGTCAGATATATTGGGCTATATGGGATTTCCCCGTTTTCTCCCTCGATCGAGATATCCTCTGTTTTGCCCAAAAAGATTGATTGAATTATCAAAAATTTGTAACGCGAAGCACAAAAAATAAAGTGGAATTAAATGCAGGGAGTATTTAGATTGATATTAGATTATCAATTTTTTTTATGGTTTACGTGATCGGACTAATAAAATTAAGTATCCAGGCTCCGTTTAGCAAAAACCCAATTGATAATTAATATATAATATTTTTATAATTACTACTTATATGATATGCAAAATTATGATCAAAAAATTCTATTCAAAAATACAAAAAATTGAAACAGGGTGATCTAAAACTGTTGATAAAATCAAATAAATAATATACTTAAAAATTTGTTGACTATTTGACAGAAGACATGTGAAAGAAATTAATTGAAAAAAAAAAGGAAGTAGTAAAAAAAAACGCGGTATTTGGTTCATTTGTCCTATATGTGCAAATCAAAATCGGGCAAATTTTTCCTTTTACTCGGGGTAGAGCATAAACCTAAAAAATGGAAGAAAAAAAGGAAGAAGCCCGTTCAGGAACAAGAAAAAACCATCGCCATTTCAACTGAATCTCGATGAAAAAAAATATCAATGAATCAAGTTAGTCTGACAGGCGTAATCAATCATTTTAGTATAGGATTATAATATCTAATAAACGGGGTCAAAACTTCTTTTTTCTTTTACTTTTAAAAGGGGAGCAAGCCCTTCCCTTAGAAGTTAGAAAGAAAAACCTTCTATGAAAAAAGGGGGGGGTTGGAATCGACACATTGATTTTTTCACAATTTTTGGTGAACCGTATGTATCAAAAGGTGCCTGTACGGCTCCTAAGGAATAAAATTTTATCCTAATCAACCGACTTTATCGAGAAAGATTATTTTTTTTAGGCCAAGAGGTTGATACCGAAATCTCGAATCAACTTATTAGTCTCATGATATATCTCAGTATAGAAAAGGATACCAAAGATCTTTATTTGTTTATAAACTCTCCTGGTGGGTGGGTAATATCTGGAATGGCTATTTATGATACTATGCAATTTGTGCGACCCGATGTACAGACAATATGCATGGGATTGGCCGCTTCAATAGCATCCTTTATCCTAGTCGGGGGGGCAATTACCAAACGTATAGCATTCCCTCACGCTCGGCGCCAATGAGTTTTTTGATTTTCAATAAAAAAATACTATGCCTTCGCCATCGGAAATATGAATTAGTTAAGTAATAATAGCATGGCACTTCGAATTCAATATGAAATTTTTGAGATTAAAAAAAATTAGATTATATATTGAAAGAGTAGTATGAGATAAGGAAAGGGGTATTTCAAATGATATTTTACCTATTCGGACACATCTCAGCGTCACAAACTATGTTTTCACACCGGAAGCTTATTTTAAAAATTTATATATCGAAAAAAAAAAAAGAAACTTTGGGATTGCTGAATCATAGACGAATCAAAAAAATGATATATAAAGCAACGGAACCATCATAGTATTTTTTTTTTGAACTCAAAAAAAAAAAAAGAAGGATGGTAATTGGATCGTTTATGGATCCGCGTATAATACAACCTATATTTTTTTTCTTTCTCCAAAAGGAAAGATCAAAAACGTAAATTCCATTGTGGAGCCGTATGCAATGCACAAAAAAAGCCTGTACGGTTATTCAATTTTCTCTTTTTTTTGTTATCTCGTCTCATTCTGCGAAATAGAAGAACCTTTTCTATTGTATCATCAGGGTAATGATCCATCAACCCGCGAGTTCGTTTTATGAGACACAAACGGGAGAATTTATCTTGGAAGCGGAAGAACTACTAAAAATTCGCGAAACCATCACAAGGGTTTATGTACAAAGAACGGGCAAACCGATATGGGTTGTATCCGAAGACATGGAAAGGGATGTTTTTATGTCAGCAACAGAAGCCCAAGCTCATGGAATTGTTGATCTTGTAGCGGTTCAATAAAAAATAGGAGCTATTTCATACAAATCTACACTTGCTAATTTTATATCGTTTTAGATTAAAGGTTTAGTTTCATATTATCTTCAATATATATTTTTTAATATTGAAGAGAATCTTGACGAAAAGTAATTCAGAATTAGCCGGTTAGAACCAATCTAAACCAGCCCATTATTTATATGATTCTGTATGCCAACCATTAAACAACTTATTAGAAATACAAGACAGCCAATCCGAAATGTTACGAAATCCCCAGCGCTTCGGGGATGCCCTCAGCGACGAGGAACATGTACTCGGGTGTATGTGCGACGCGTTTAGATCATAGACTGAAACACAAAAAGGAAATTCTTTTTGAAATATCTAAGGATCAGTACCTGTGAATAAAATACAATGGAGGAACTCGATTCATTATTTCAAAAAGATAGATCGTTCATATCTTCTATTGTGTCTGAAACTTATGGTTTCCATTGGTGCAAATCCAATCAACTCCATTTTTTAGAAAACCCCCAATGATAACAAATGGTTATCCATTAAGCGGGGGAAATTCCATTTTGTATTAAAAAGATTCCACCCTTGAAAGAAAAGAACGGACTAACAGGGTAAACGACGAAATAAATTTTAAAAATGAAATACCGTTACTGTATAAAGTGGATCTCAGTGTGAAAGACCTAATTACTGGAATATTCATGGGGTAGAGCGAAAGAATGTGAATTGTACAAGTTACCAATAGTATTGATTAATTAAAAGAAGGAGCTCCGGTGTATAGAGAGGACCTCACCGTTTTAGAAGTAACCATAGAAACGATGGAACCCACTATTTATTTTATTCAGTTCTATTTACTACTTGTAGTTATTCTTTTTTTATTGATTAAGTATCAAGGCAATTTCTCCTTTCAAAGCAAAGGAAAATACCTAGCAAAAAATAGTGGTGGGGAAGGTTAGAGTAGCAAAAGCCGTTGGAATTTTTTTTTATACATTGGAATAATTCGTTTGGTTATTAATGACTAGTAAAGGTGAAAAGAATAACTAAAAAAAGAATTAGTTATTCATCAAAGTTTGATTTATTCAATGACTAGAATTAAACGCGGATATATAGCTCGGAGGCGTAGAACAAAACTTCGTTTATTTGCATCAAGCTTTCGAGGGGCTCATTCACGACTTACACGAACTATGACTCAACAGAGAATAAGAGCTTTAGTTTCGGCTCATCGGGATAGGGGTAAAAGAAAAAGGGATTTTCGTCGCTTATGGATCACTCGAATAAATGCCGTAATTCACGAAATGGGGGTATTCTATAGTTACAACCGATTCATACACAACCTGTACAAGAAGCAATTACTTCTTAATCGGAAAATACTTGCACAAATAGCTCTATTAAATAGGAGTTGTCTTTATACGATTTCGAATGAGATCAAAAACTAAGGGGATTGGAAGATAAAAATATTTGAAATAGAGTTCTAAGGAGAACGAGCTCGGGGAAGGTAGAGTAGAAATTAGTATTATAAAAAAGTCGTCAAAACAAAACGAGGGTATATAGTCGCTAAAAAAAGAGTTATTCTTTTTCTTTTCGACGATTCTTTTCTTTTTTTTTTTTATGACAGCCGCAGACGGAACAATCAAATTTTGATTCTTGATTGGATTTTTAGAACAAAATAGTAATCTCTTTTTTAATTCCTTCAGATTGGAATTGTTATTCAATTGAAGAATAAGTCTATTTTTTTCTGGTTCTAAGGCTAGTAGTTCTAGGGGCCGACTCACTTCTTTCAAATTGTTTCTGATTATTAAGAAAAGGTAACAAAGATAAAATACGAGCTTGTTTTATAGCAATAGTAATTAATCGTTGTTGTTTTAAAGTCACTCTATTCACCCGTCTAGATAATATTTTTCCTTGTTCACTAATAAATCGACTAATTAAACTCATGTTTCTATAATCAATTCGATCCCCCGATTGGATCGGGGGCAAACGCCTACGAAAAGATCGCTTGGATTTAGTAAAAGGTCGCTTAGATTTATTCATAATTTTTTTTATTCCTTATCTCTAAAATCCTATTTTGATCGGATCAAAATGATTTCTATTTTCTATATAGAATTAAGAATGTAGGATTCGATTTTTTTCTATTTATTTGTTTATATTTATATATATGTAATAATATATAGATACTATCATTATTCCTATTCTTAAAATTAAAGTTGACATACAAGCACTCAATTTGATCTATTTCTTGATTTCCCCGTGAATTGTATGTTTATAACAATAGGGACAGAATTTTCTCAATTCCAATCGACTGGGGGTGTTATGCCGATTTTTTTGAGTAATATATCTGGAAATTCCCGCGGATTCTTTCTTAATATCATTTCGAACACAACTGGTACATTCCAAAATAATTGTTACTCGAACATCTTTACCCTTGGCCATGAAACCTCCTTTGGATTTATGATTCACCCGAATGTTCTATTTTCATTTTAGGATCCAGAAAGAACAAAAAAAATAGAAGTTGTTAACTAAAAAAATTTCTGAAATATTGAGTTGCAAGGAATATTAATTACGAATTAAAATAAAAAAAAATAATAAGCAATACAATTATTTTTTGAAAACTATATTTAAAATCTTTGTACAGTATTTTTTTAAGTATCTCGTAGGATACTCTTTCCCTAGCAACACTTTTTTTATTCTATTACTAATAGAATTGGATCCTGAACCCCCGTTTTTATGACCTTTTGCCCCCCCCCTTTTTTCAAATTATTTTTTTAGAATGAATTTGAAAAAAGGGGGGGTTAGTCCCTGATCGTTGATCGTATCTCTAAATTTTTTCACCCTTTCTCATGTTAATAACTAGAATGAAAAAAAGGGAAATGTTAATGCATCCGGAAATAAACGATTAATCTCTATTAATAAACCTGCTAACGAACCGAACCATAGAGTACTTAGTACCGGTGCTACGGAAAGATATGTTTTTAGATCTCGCATTTGAAATCCTCCTTCTTTCGTCTTTTCTTTATTGTATTACATTATATATAGTAATATATATAACTACAGATGTACATGTAGTTAAGAAGTTCTTGTATTTGTATAAGCAACTCCCCATTTTCAAAATTCGAATTGAAATATTGTCTACTAGAATAGAACGATCTTAGAGTTTGCGTAAAAAAAGTAATTTTTTGAATTATATATACCTTTGTTATCTGATATGAGAAAAAAAAAAGAAAGATGTGGAAAACAAGACAGGAATTCTCTACAATGACACTGTAAACCAATTGAAAGGGATGTAGCGCAGCTTGGTAGCGCGTTTGTTTTGGGTACAAAATGTCACGGGTTCAAATCCTGTCATCCCTACCTATTACTGCTCAGAAGAGCAGTAACAAGGGATCCATTTTAGATCTATCTTTTTTTGAATAAAATTGGACATGATATACATATAATTAATTCTGAAATTAATTAATTCTGAAATTTTGGATTCGGATTAAAGAATGTCCTCCTTCTAACTTTTTCGTTTTTTAGAAAAACCAAGAAAAGCGCTCTTAGTTCAGTTCGGTAGAACGTGGGTCTCCAAAACCCAATGTCGTAGGTTCAAATCCTACAGAGCGTGATTTCACTCTTGTTTATTAGATTGTGTCAAAATTTCACTGTTCGCAAATAATTGAGCAGCAATCTGAATTAGACCTCCCGCATCTGAAAGCACGAAGGAGGTCAGTCAAAAAAAAGAGCTGTTAATTAATCAAAAGTCCAACTGATCACCACGTCTGTATTGTAAATAAGCAGTTACGAATAATCCAGCCAAAGTAATAGGAATTAGACCTAAGACGATTCCAAATAAAGAAACTTCAACCATTTCAATTTTCTTTTGTTTTCGTTTTTGAAAGGGAGAAAAGAGAGGTACTAGCTATTCCTAGCTCTTAATCTGTATTGCCCTTAATCTGTATTGCCAATGAATCTCAACCAAAATTGGGTAATTAACACGGTAAGGAACTGTCGAACATATAAAATACCATAGAAATCCTTTTTTTATAACAAAATCTTCATTTAATTAATTTCAAATAAGTCGGATTTTGCTTAGACCAATAAATAGAACTGAAGTTATAGTTAAAGCTGCTAGTAGAAAACCAAAATAACTAGTTATAGTAGGCATGAAGGGACTAAATAAAATATGGTTTTTTATACATATATTTCTAAAGTACTTCCCTAAGTTTCAATTGAAAAAATTTTCAAAAAAAAAATACATAAAAAAAAAATAACTCTATTATCTAACTTCAGTCAAAACATATACCTTTTTTTGAGTGAATATGTAAAAATTTGAAAATGAAGTTGTTTAATTCTTTTTTAAAGTGACCTTTGAACCTAGAATACGCCCCCCTTCTACTTTATTAAAATTGAATTTACTTAAATTTGAACTCATTAGATTAACTAGTCGAGCAGTTTTTTTCATTTAATCTAATCTATCGAATGAGACCAAAAAGAGGTATCCTACACGGAGAACGAGATCAGCCAACAAAATATTTATTTTAACGAGATTTGAAAAGATAATTAGATTTTTAAAATTTGTAATTAGCAATTTCTATTATCGTTTCCTTTCTAGGTTTTAGGTTTTTTTCTTTCGAGATTATATAGAAAATAGAGTGAAAAACCCATCATCTTTGTAGTTAGTTAAAGAAAGAAAAAAAGAAATAAATTCTCTAACACCTCATTTCTATACTAATTCAAATTGCGTTGCTGTGTCAGAAGAAGGATAGCTATACTGATTCGGTAGACTCTAAAAATACCCTTGGTACTTTATTGACGATCTCACAAAGATGTAATCTCGGTGAATTTGAATTTACTGATTCATCTTTTACAGAATCGATTCCCTACGAGAATATCTGGAGTTCAGTATGTCTGGAAGCACAGGAGAACGTTCTTTTGCTGATATTATTACCAGTATTCG